GAGGGCGGTGGGATTGTAGCGGGCCAGTGAAAGACGAGTAGGCAGGGTACGACGAAGCCAGTGGATCGACACATGGGTTTAGTACTGGTCAGCTTTGGGCTGGAGATTGACGATTGACTGAGCGTGCTTTGTCGTGGTGTGGTGGAGTACTCTCTGACAGATGCGCTCTCTTATTGCCTCCTATTCAAGAGGCGACCGGAGGCGAACGGAGTGAGGGAAGAAAAACAATGGACTATTCGCGGGGGGTGGGCCTTTCGTACTTAAGTACGGCTTCAGCGCACTTCAATGACGCGGATTGGTTCAATAATTTGGGAACTTATTAGTAGAAAGGAACCAAGACAACCTATCTTACTAATAATCAAAAAGCTTAATAATAAGAAAGAGTTAAGGGCCTCCAACGCCTATAAATAGAAGCTTCTTTCAGTCTCTATTTGGCAAAGCAAAGGGAGACGGGGACTTTCAAGTAAAGTTGGCAAGAAAGAGCTTTAGCCATGGATATCGTTGGAAGACTTGCTGAAATTCAACAAGAAATACAAACCGGGGAAACCGAAAAGCTCCAACAAGAGAATTTGCTCGGTCTGTTCTGGGAGCATCCGCCAGCTCTCGATCCGGAGGTCGTAGGAAGAGCAATGCAATGGATCCGGGACCGCATTCGCGGTCTGGAATACAGGAGGAGGGCGCTCCTCGAAGAACAGCAAGCGCTCATTGTGGAGGGGGCCATAAGCAACCGCAGGGGAAATGGAAACAACGGGGGGAACTAGACTAGAAGAGTCCGTCGACTCTTTCTAGAAGATTTAAATAAGTGAATTTCTCTAGTTGACGCAAAGTAGTGTGTTTTAATGTATGGTGTTCTTTGTCTTTGTTTGGTGGAGATCTACGAATTCTTATGTTGTGTTTAGTTGTGTGGCTGGTCCATGTGTGTGTAAGCTTCCTATTGGATGTACTCTCATGTATAAAAACTTGCTTGTAGTGCTGGAATGAAGAAGAATAAAAATCTGCTCTGTTCTAGTTCATTCTCTTTCCCTGAGATAAATTTATTTTAATTGTGAATTTCTCACATATACAAGCTAAAACTACAGCCAACGGGGTGGAAGTTGTGTGTTTACAGTAACTCTCCTCTAATAGCATAGCAGAAAGCTTCCATGCCTCGTAATCCTATCTTTAAAACTGCCAAAACGGTGTCGTTAAAGCGCAGTAACGAGAAGTTTTTAGATAACAAGATATCCGATACTAACGATTTCAAGTAAGCACAATTCGCCGTAGAATAGAACTCTGATCGTAGAGCACTGAACGCTACTACGCTTGCTCGATTTGACCCCAGAGGGTCTCAGGACGTATTAAGCTCAGTTCATGCTGTGCTTGCTCATAGGTAAGAGGTGGGTAAAATACAGACCCCCTTTTTTTGACCCTTATAGGCCAATAATGATGTCGGTCTCTAGCTACCCTTTCAAATTATACTTTTTTTTCTACTATAGCTATTGCTATAAAATAAAGGGTTATCATGCTAGAGGGACCAGAGTTTCTTTCTCTTATACTTGGGTTATGGCAACTGGTAACTCCAGGGAAATCCCAGAATAAAAAAGCTCTATTCAATGCCGTTCTCCTGCTCTATGTCTTGTATTCGGAATGGCCCGAGACCTCTACATAGCTGGTGTAAGTATAAAAGAATACTGATGGTACGGGGTAGTGTATTTTTGTCCCACAGCGCTCTTGCTATTGATTGGATTAACTATTTCGTATAATAAGAAGAATGCGAAGAGGGGATTCGAGAACAGTAAGAAGAATAACTGCTGATTCTCTAGCTGCCAAACTACTATTCATCGTCCATTTCATTGCCTTAATGGCATCAGTCTTATCCTTTTTGAGGAAGAAAAGGCAAATCGCTCAAGGTTCAAATAGAACCTACCTAGGAAAACGACTTTAGAAAACGATTACTGCAGATCGACATCGGAGGTGGACCAAACCTAGGCTGTGACGCTTCCTGTTGAGTACACAATTAAGACTTGAAGTTCGTTTACACAGTACGAGAAAGACAATTATAAAGAATGGGACTCAGTCTTAAGCAACTTTTTTAGATTATATTATTTAATATAGCATCAACATGACAATAACATTAGAAAGCGAGATTGGCATTCATCCATCAACCGAGAAAAAGACCTACGTTACACTAACTAGGAGCGCGCTTCTTTATTAAAAAAAAAAATACATTATGAAACATAAAAAAGTGGGCTTATTTTCTAATTGTTTGTGTTCGTACATTTTTTCATTATTGCTGCAATACACAGAACATATGGTTGTTCACGCCTCCACTATACTAGTTATGGAGGGGATTCGCGCCGGATGGAACAAGGCGCTTCGAGACTACTGTAATGAAACGCAGCCTCGGAACATAATTCTGCTGCTTGCTGGGCCCTGATGGTGGAACTGGGATTTTGGGGGGGGTAAGGTACTTTCATTCTTTACGTTCCGGAAAGAATGAAATGCATAGGGGACCATCCTTTTTTTTGCGGCATGCTCAAAAGATTTACGGATTCGCAGGGGGGGCTATTCGCCCTACTTAGTTGACTGACAATGACAAAGGCTTGCGAAACAAGTCGCTTAACAGCGCCACTAATTCAGCAGCCTGACGCCCGATGGAATCGCCTTTGGAATGGAATCTTTAGTAGTCTATCAGTGGTGCGAAGCGGCTTTGCCCCGGGGAGCGAAAGGTTATACCTTAGTAAGCGAACAGCGGTTCTTCTATGTAGGCGCTGTTAAGCCCTTGACTCTCTTAACGTCGAGCTAAGTGACTTTGCGTAGCGTAGTAGAATGAAGGCTACGCACCGACGCTCTCTTATCTATTAGCCTAAGCGTCTTCGCTTCTTAATTGGCTAGTTGTAAATAGCCCTGGGGCTATTTACAAGGGATTAACCCGGATCTACGCCGAGGTATTGACGGTGATTCTCAAATATCGTAGAACAGAATGTGATACGATGAGATAAAATGCAATAGAAACAAAGACAGGGAACGGGTTACCTACCCCTAACGGTCAAAGTGAGCCCTTTAATTCAATTCTTGATTCTTTAATTAAGAATCAATCCAATCTCCCCAAGTAGGATTCGAACCTACGACCAGTCAGTTAACAGCCGACCGCTCTACCACTGAGCTACTGAGGAACAACGGGAGATTCGACCTCATAGAGTTCAACTCCCGTTCTCAACCCATGAGTCCGAAGCTTCCTTCGTAACTCCCGGAACTTCTTCGTAGTGGCTCCGTTCCATGTCTCATTTCATAGGGAACCTCAAAGTGGCTCTATTTCATTATATTCCATCTATATCCCAATTCCATTCATTTAATATCCCTTTGGTGTCATTGACATAAGAGATGTCATTCAATCGAAGAAGATGGTATCGTTGACATAAGAGATGTCATTTATAGTCTATCTCTTTCTATCTTTCTATATATGGAAAGTTAAGAAATCATCATATAATAATCGATAAATTGAAATAGAAAAGAAAAAGGGGAGGTTTGTGATGATTTTGAAATCTTTTCTACTAGGTAATCTATTATCCTTATGCATGAAGATAATAAATTCGGTCGTTGTGGTTGGACTCTATTATGGATTTCTGACCACATTCTCCATAGGGCCCTCTTATCTCTTCCTTCTCCGAGCTCGGGTTATGGAAGAAGGAACCGAGAAGGAGGTATCAGCAACAACTGGTTTTATTACGGGGCAACTCATGATGTTCATATCGATCTATTATGCGCCTCTGCATCTAGCATTGGGTAGACCTCATACAATAACTGTCCTAGTTCTACCGTATCTTTTGTTTCATTTCTTCTGGAACAATAACAATCACAAAAACTTTTTTGATTATGGATCTACTACCAGAAATTCAATGCGTAATCTCAGCATTCAATGTGTATTCCTGAATAATCTAATTTTTCAATTATTCAACCATTTCATTTTACCAAGTTCAACGTTAGCCAGATTAGTCAACATTTATATGTTTCGATGCAACAACAAGATGTTATTTGTAACAAGTAGTTTTGTTGGTTGGTTAATTGGTCACATTTTATTCATGAAATGGGTTGGATTGGTATTATTCTGGATACGGCAAAATCATTCGATTCGATCTAATAAGTACCTTGTGTCAGAATTGAGAAATTCTATGGCTCGAATCTTTAGTATTCTCTTATTTATCACCTGTGTCTACTATTTAGGCAGAATGCCGTCGCCTATTGTCACTAAGAAACTGAAAGAAACGGAAGAAAGGGGAGAAAGAAAGGAAGAAAGCGATGTAGAAACAACTTACGAAACGAAGAAGACTAAACAGGAACAAGAGGGATCCACCGAAGAAGACAAAGATAGCCCAGTTTACGAAGATTCTTATCTTGATACCAATTGGGAATTGGGAAAACCTCTTGTAACTTTTCTTTTCGATTATCAAAGATGGAATCGCCCATTGAGATATATAAAAAATGATCGATTTGAAAATGCTGTACGAAATGAAATGTCACAATATTTTTTTTATACATGCACAAGTGATGGAAAACAAATAATATCTTTTACATATCCACCCAGTTTATCGACTTTTTCAGAAATGATAGAACGGAAAATTTCTTTGTACACGACAGAAAAAGTATCCCACGAAGACCTGTATAATTATTGGGTTTATACCAATGAACAAAAAAAAAACAACTTGAACAATGAATTGATAAGTCGAATAAAAATTCTAGAAAAAGAGAAGGGATCTCTTGCTTTAGATATGCTAGAAAAAAGGATCAGATTATGCGATGATGAGAATGAACAAGAATACTTGCCCAAAATGTATGATCCCTTTTTGAAAGGACCCTATCGAGGAACGATAAAAAAACTTGATTCACGTGCAATCATGAATGATTTAATCACTTCGCCAGCGGATTCCGTAGAAATGTTTTGGATAAATAAAATTTATGGTCTATTTCATGATGATTCTCTAGAATTTGAGCATCAAAAGAATACGTTTGACTTTGGCGAGGAATCATTATTGAATTCGATTGGGAATTCCTTAACCTCAATTGATGAATTCTCTTTTGAACGTACACGAGGAACTGATTCAGAAAGTCAAGCAAAATCTTTGAAATTTGTATTTAATGTAATTATAACTGATCCAAATGATCTAACAACAATTAGAAGTAAATTTGCTGGAACGGAAGAAATCAGTAAAAGGGTTTCTCGATGGTCATATGAATTGACAGATTTTTGGGAAGAAGAGGAGGAGGAAGAAAATGAAGCAGAGGAAAATAAAAATGAAATTCGTTCACGAAAAGGCAAATGGGTCGTAATTTATACTGATAACGCTCAGAATACTAGTGCTAATAATACTAGTGCTAATAATACTAGTGCTAATACTAGTGCTAATACTAGTGCTAATAATACTAGTGCTAATAATACTAGTGCTAATACTAGTGCTAATACTAGTGCTAATAATACTAGTGCTAATAATACTAGTGCTAATACTAGTGCTAATAATACTAGTGCTAATAATACTAGTGCTAATACTAGTGCTAATAATACTAGTGCTAATAATACTAGTGCTAATACTAGTGCTAATAATACTAGTGCTAATAATACTAGTGCTAATAATACTAGTGCTAATACTAGTGCTAATAATACTAGTACGAATGATGAAGAAGAGGAAGAAGAGATAGCTTTGATACGTTACTCACAGCAATCAGATTTTTCCCGGGATATGATCCCGGGATCCATGCGTGCTCAAAGACGTAAAATAGTTATTTGGGAACTTTTTCAAGCAAATGTGCATTCTCCACTTTTTTTGGATCGAATAGACAAAACATTTTTTTTTCCGTTTTTTGATATCTCTGAAATGATGAATTTCATTTTTCGAAATTGGGTAAGGAGAAATCCAGAATTACAAAATTATTATTTTGAGGAGGAAGAGATACAAGAAAATGAGAAAACAAACGAAGAGGAAAATGAACGAATAGCAATATCAGAAGCTTGGGATACGTTTTCATTTACTCAAGCAATAAGAGGTTCAATGCTAGTAACTCAATCTTTTCTTAGAAAATATGTTATATTACCTTTATTGATAATAGCTAAAAATATGGGTCGTATGTTATTATTGCAATTCCCCGAATGGTACGAGGATTGGAAGGAATGGAATAGAGAAATGCATGTTAAATGTACCTATAATGGTGTTCAATTATCAGAAACAGAATTTCCCCAAGATTGGTTAATAGACGGTATTCAGATAAAGATTCTATTTCCTTTCTGTCTGAAACCTTGGCGAAGATCTAGGGTACGATCTCATCATAGAGATGATCAAATGCGGAAAGAAGAAAAAAAAGAAAATTTTTGTTTTTTAACAGTCTGGGGAAGAGAATCGGAACTACCTTTTGGATCTCCTCGAGAACGACCCTCTTTTTTTGAGCCCATTTTTAAAGAACTCGAAAAAAAATTGAGAAAAGTGAAAAGGCAATTTTCTCAAGTTATAAAAATTTTCAAAGAAAGAATAAAATGGTTCCTAAAAGTTTCAAAAAAAAAAACAAGATGGATAGTTCTAGTTATAAACCAAATAATGAAAGAACTCAAAAAATTAAACTCTATTTTCCTATTGAAATTGAGAAAGGCGAAAGTATATGAACGGAATAAAAACGGAAAAGATTTAAAAGAAAATAAAATAAATAATAAGATTATCCACGAATCGACCGTTCAAATCCGACACATGAATTGGGTAAATGAAAATTATTCACTCATGGAAAGAAAAATGAAAGATCTTGCTAATAAGACAATCACAATTAGGACACAAATAGAAGGAATTACAAAAGACAAGAAAAAAATAGTTCGAACTTATAATGATAAAGAATCGGAATCACAAAAAGATATTTGGCAAATATTCAAAAGAAAAAATATCCGATTAATACGTAAATTTCATTATTTTATGAAATCCTTCATTGAAGGAATATACATGGGTATATTACTATATATCATTAAGATTCCTAGAATCAATGTACAACTTTTCTTTGAATCAACAAAAAAAATCATCAATAAATTCATTTACAACGATCAAACAAATCAAGAAGGAATTGATAAAAAAAATAAAAATGCAATGAACTTTATTTTGGCTATAAGAAAGTCGTTTTATAATACTAATATTAGTAATAAGAATTCTAATATTTATTGTGACTTATCCTCTTTATCTCAAGCATATGTATTTTACAAATTATCCCAAAATCAATTACTTAACAAGTATCACTTGAGATCTGTACTTCAATATCACGATACCTATCCTTTTCTTAGGGATAGAATCAAGGATTATTGTACGATACGAGGAATATTTGATTCCAAATTAAAGCATAAGAAAATTCATAAGTCTGGAATGAATAATTGGAAAAACTGGTTAAGGGGGCATTATCAATACAATTTGTCTCGGACCAAGTGGTCTCGCTTAGTACCGAAAAAATGGCGAAATAGAGTCAATCGGCGTCGTCGGATTCAAAAGAAAGACTCAATGAAATTGGATTTATATAAAAAAGAAAAAGACCAATTAATCCATTACATGAAACAAAATTACCATGCAATGGATTTAGTAATGAGTCAAAAAGACAAATTGAAAAAACATTATGGATATGATCTTTTATCATATAAATATATAAATTATGGAGATAGGAAAGACTCATATACCTATGGATCAACACTCCGAGTAGAGGACCGAAAAATTCCATATAATTTCAATACACCAAAACCCAAGGCATTTCATGGATTGATAAGTACAACTATTAGTGATTATCTAGAAAAAAGATCTATTATTGATACGAACAAAATTTTGGATAGAAAATTTTTTGATTGTAGAATTCTCCACTTTTTTCTAATAAAAAATATCGATATTGAGGCCCGGACCCATATGTATATCGACAAAAAGATTCATAAAAATACAAAAACTGAAGCTAAAAATTCTCAAAAATTTGAAAGGGGAGATCTTTTTTCTTTTACAACTCATCACAAAATAAATCCATCCAATCAAAAAAAATACTTTTTTGATTGGATGGGAATGAATCAAGAAGGGTTATATCGTACCATATCAAATCTAGAACCTTGGTTTTTTTCAGAATTTGTGTTACTTTTTGATGCATATAAGATGAAACCGTGGATCATACCAATCAAATTATTTATTTTGCATTTTCATAGAAATGAAAATATTAGTCAAAGTGAAAAGATCGACGTAAATAAAAAAAAAACTCTTGAATTAGAAAATTCCAAAAAAAAAAACAAACAACAAGACCAAGGGGATCTTGTATCAGATCTAGAAAAAAAAAAAAAAGATGTTGAAGAAAATTACACGGAAACAGACATTAAAAAGGGTAAAAAGAAAAAAAAAATGAAAAGCAAGAAAGAAGCAGAACTGGATTTCTTCCTGAAAAAATATTTTCTTTTTCAATTAAGATGGTATGATCCCTTGAATGAAAGAATAATCAATAATATCAAGGTATATTGTCTTCTACTTAGACTGATGGATCCAACGGAAATTGCTATATCCTCAATTCAAAGAGGGGAGATGCGTCTGGATGTAATATTAATTTCGAAAGATCTAACTTTTACAGAATTGGTAAAAAAGGGAATATTTATTATAGAACCGCTTCGTCTATCTACAAAAAGAGACGGAAAACATATTATATATCAAACCATAGGTATTTCATTGGTTGATAAGGATAAAGACCAAACTAATAGAAAATGCAGAATAAAAAATTTATATGTTGATAAGAAGAATTTTGCTGAATCCGCTGGACGACACAGCAATATACTTGTGAATAGAAACAAAAATAATTATGATTTACTTGTTCCTGAAAATATTCTATCTCCTCGGCGCCGTAGAGAATTGAGAATTCTAGTTTGTTTCAATTCCCGAAATTGGAATGTTGTGGATAGAAATCCAATATTTTGCAATCAAAATAACATAAAAAACTGTGAACAATTTTTGAATGAGGAAAAGCATCTAAATACAGATGCAAATAAATTCATTAAATTCAAATTATTTCTTTGGCCAAATTATCGATTAGAGGATTTAGCTTGTATGAACCGTTATTGGTTTGATACCAACAATGGTAGTCATTTCAGTATGTCAAGAATATATATGTATCCACGATTCAGAATTTGTTAAGTTAATAGTATATTTCCTATATATCGCATGGCCTATTCGATATATAAAAGCTGAAAGATATGTGCCCGCGCTATATTACATTCTAGTACATGATACCGATTTAATTATGTATCAATTTCATGAATGCATAAATGTGTCATTCCTTTCTATCCAAATCAAATTGCAAATTTGATTTGGATAAAATAAATTTAAATAAATTGACTATAATTATGTATATGAAAAATCCAAAATTTTTGTGTACTAGATTAAAATAATTGGTATAATAGTAATAATTATTATTTTTCCTGATCGGTAAAATTTACGGCAAAGAAAAAAAAGAAAAAATTTGTTTTTTTATGGTCAAAAATTCATTCATATCAGTTATTTCACAAGAAAAGGAAAAAAATTGTGGATCTGTTGAATTTCAAGTATTCAGTTTTACCAATAAGATACGCAGACTTACTTCCCATTTGGAATTACATAAAAAAGATTTTTTATCGCAAAAGGGTCTACGAAAAATTCTGGGAAGACGTCAACGATTGCTGGATTATTTGTCAAAGAAAAATAGAGTACGTTATAAGAAATTAATTGGTCAGTTGGGTATTCGGGAGTCAAAAACTCGTTGATTTTAAGATTAGTTTGAATTTTTTTTTCTTTAGTTAAGTTATAAGTTAATAGTAATTATTAGATTTTTCATTTTGATGAACCTCATTTTGAGAAATTCATGGAATAATGAATTAAGGAAGAAAGGATATGGCTGTACCGGCTACAAGAAAAGATCTTATGGTAGTTAATATGGGTCCTCACCACCCATCAATGCATGGGGTTCTTCGACTGATTGTTACTCTGGATGGGGAAGATGTTATTGACTGTGAACCCATATTAGGTTATTTACACAGAGGGATGGAAAAAATCGCGGAAAATCGAACAATTATACAATATTTACCTTATGTAACACGGTGGGATTATTTAGCCACTATGTTTACAGAAGCAATAACAGTGAATGCGCCAGAACGATTGGAAAGTGTTCAAGTACCTAAAAGAGCCAGTTACATTAGAGTAATTATGCTGGAACTGAGTCGTATAGCTTCTCATTTATTATGGCTTGGGCCTTTTATGGCAGATATTGGTGCGCAAACTCCCTTTTTCTATATTTTCAGAGAAAGGGAATTGTTATATGATCTATTCGAAGCCGCTACAGGTATGCGAATGATGCATAATTATTTCCGTATCGGGGGAGTCGCTGCTGATTTACCTTATGGCTGGATAGATAAATGTTTAGATTTCTGCGATTATTTTTTAACAGAAATTGTTGAATATGAAAAACTTATTACGCGGAATCCCATTTTTTTGGAACGAGTTGAAGGAGTAGGGATTATTGGTGGAGAGGAAGCAATAAATTGGGGTTTATCAGGACCGATGTTACGAGCTTCCGGAATCCAATGGGATCTTCGTAAAGTTGATCAGTATGAGTGTTACAATAAATTTGATTGGGAAGTTCAATGGCAAAAAGAAGGAGATTCCCTAGCTCGTTATTTAGTGCGAATCGGTGAAATGAAGGAATCCATAAAAATTATTCAACAGGCTCTGGAAGGAATTCCCGGGGGACCCTATGAGAATTTAGAAGTCCGACGTTTTGATAGAGCAAAAAATTCCGAATGGAATAATTTTGAATATAGATTTCTCACTAAAAAACTTTCACCCAATTTTGAATTGTCAAAACAAGAACTTTATGTAAGAGTGGAAGCCCCAAAAGGAGAATTAGGAATTTATTTAATAGGAGATAGTAGTGTTTTCCCCTGGAGATGGAAAATTCGTCCACCAGGTTTCATCAATTTGCAAATCCTCCCTCAACTAGTTAAAAGAATGAAATTGGCTGATATTATGACGATATTAGGTAGTATAGATATTATTATGGGAGAGGTTGATCGTTGAAATGATAATTGATACGACGGAAGTACAAGCTATCAATTCTTTTTCTAGATTGGAATCCTTAAAAGAAGTCTATGGACTCATATGGATCTTTGTTCCCATTTTTACCCTTATATTGGGAATTACAATAGGGGTACTAGTAATTGTTTGGTTAGAAAGAGAAATATCTGCAGCAATGCAACAACGTGTTGGTCCTGAATATGCGGGCCCGTTGGGAATTCTTCAAGCTCTAGCAGATGGGATCAAATTACTTTTTAAAGAGGACCTTCTCCCGTCTAGAGGAGATATTCGTTTGTTTAGCGCGGGGCCGTCTATAGTGGTGATATCAATTCTACTAACTTATTTAGTAATTCCTTTTGGGTATCGCCTTGTTTTAGCCGATCTCAGTATAGGTGTTTTTTTATGGATCTCCATTTCAAGTATTGCTCCCATTGGACTTCTTATGTCAGGATATGGATCGAATAATAAATATTCTTTTTCAGGTGGTCTACGAGCTGCTGCTCAATCTATTAGTTATGAAATACCATTAAGTTTATGTGTGTTATCAATATCTCTACGTGTGATTCGTTAGAACATAATTATTTTTCCTCCTCTCTAGAAATAAAGTAAAGAGGTTGAATATATTGAATGGATATTTGAATTTTGGATTCATCAATCATTAGGGTTGATGAATTAAATTAGATAGTCATATGAGTAAAATTAAACTGCTTAGAAATTTGCAGTAAGAAGATAAAATCTCATTCCCTATGTACAAGAATATAAACGTAAGCAGTGTAAACTGTTTACCCCAAGATTGCGGGATTCTTTGACTAATTATCATATCTTGAAGCGGGTACAAAAAATCCACTGTATGGTCTTTCTACTACTATCTTGTATGTATTACCATATTGGGGATCAATCAAAAATCAGCGGACAGTTAGGAACACTAAGGTACATAAAAGATTCGTAATGAAGATAATGTAAAAGTAAAAAAAAAAAGTATTTTTTTGCATAAATTTTGAGATAAAACGAATCATAATGCGGACTTTAAGTTGGTAGAAATGACCAAGCAGTACTTCCCCGCGATTCCGATCTAGAGTATGCTCCTATTCACTGATTAAAGAAATGACTATCAAAAACGAATTAATTCTTTATTTATTTTTATTTTCAGAGTACCCCTTTTTTCTGAGAAAGAAGAACAGGAACAAAAGAAATGGAATGCAAAAAAAAAGTAGAATAAGAAAAATGAATAAATACTAAATAAATAAAGGATCTTTATTTAGTATTTATTTTCCCCATCCACATCTATACATATGGAATTCTTATCATGAATTTTGAATCAATGTCCAATTTTTTCTAATTCTTTCTTTATAGTCATTGATAGAACATATTTATTGATATAACGAGTATTTTATTGAAGGATTAAGTTATTACCGAACAAAGAGAAATTGAAATTCTATAATGAATAAGATCAATTCGGAAGCGCCCTTTTTTCTTTTTAGCAGACAGAATTTCATTGGTCTAATTTTCGACTCCCCGGTGTATATTTACCATCCAAAGATGACAATAATACCGTCCTTACATTTATTTGTGGCCATAGAGGAGCCGTATGAAGCTGAGGTCTCATGTACGGTTTTGGAATAGCGGTGCGAACAGTGATGTTATTATCGACTATAATTATCTAATAGTCCAAGTACAGTTGATATAGTTGAGGCACAGTCAAAATATGGTTTTTGGGGGTGGAATCTGTGGCGTCAGCCTATCGGGTTTGTAGTTTTTCTAATTTCTTCTCTAGCAGAATGTGAGAGATTACCCTTTGATCTACCAGAAGCAGAGGAGGAATTAGTAGCAGGTTATCAAACCGAATATTCGGGCATCAAATACGCTTTATTTTACCTTGCTTCTTACCTAAATTTATTAGTTTCTTCCTTATTTATAACAGTTCTTTACTTAGGTGGGTGGAATTTCTCTATTCCTTACATATCTATTCCGGAACTTTTTGGAATAAATAAAATAGATGGAATTTTTGGAATGACAATTGGTATCTTTATCACATTAGCTAAAGCTTATTTGTTTCTGTTCATTCCTATCACAGCAAGATGGACTTTACCTAGGATGAGAATAGACCAGCTACTAAATCTTGGATGGAAATTTCTTTTACCTATTTCTCTGGGTAATCTATTATTGACAACTTCTTCCCAACTTGTTTCACTATAAATAAGAGAATAGGATAATGATATTTTAGATTCATTACCTATCCTTAAACAAGAGAAAGAAACATCAATTTATTCATGGATATTTACAATATGTTTCCCATGGTGACTGGGTTCATAAATTATGGCCAACAAACAATACGAGCCGCAAGGTACATTGGTCAAGGTTTCATAATTACCTTATCCCATACAAATCGTTTACCCGTAACTATTCAATATCCTTATGAAAAATCGATTATATCAGAGCGTTTCCGTGGTCGAATCCATTTCGAATTTGATAAATGTATTGCTTGTGAAGTATGTGTTCGTGTATGTCCCATAGATCTACCTGTTGTTGATTGGAGATTTGAAAAAGATATTAAAAAGAAACAATTGCTTAATTATAGTATTGATTTTGGGGTCTGTATATTTTGTGGTAATTGTGTCGAGTATTGTCCAACAAACTGTTTATCAATGACTGAAGAATATGAACTTTCTACTTATGATCGTCACGAATTGAATTATAATCAAATTGCTTTGGGCCGGTTACCAATGTCAGTAGTTGGAGATTACTCAATTCAAACAGTTATGAATTCAACTCAAATCAAAATGAACAAAGATAAACCTCTTGATTCAAGAACGATTACCAATTACTAATATTTTTTTGATAGAAAGAATCCGAACCTCCTTTATTTTGGTTGGTCAGAAATTACAAATAATAACTATTGATTGTTGAGAATAACTCTTTGATTTAAATTGAGAATATGTTTTTCATGAGAATTTCGGAATATAAAATTCCAGTTATTCTTTTATTTCAGATCAAAAAAATAAGATTGACCAATAACTTTATCTATATCTACATTAGTCCCTATTAAGATTTCATTCAATTAGAAATTCGTCATATACACAAGAAAAAAAATAAGGGTGACACCTTTCTCTTTCCTGGACTATTTAGTAAGGTCATGAAATATTTCGACTTATTTATTTGTTATACATAATGGATTTACCTGGACCAATACATGATATACTTGTAGTATTTCTGGGATCATTTCTTATATTAGGAGGTTTAGGAGTAGTATTAGTTACTAATCCAATTTATTCTGCCTTTTCCTTGGGATTGGTTCTTGTTTGTATATCCTTATTCTATATTCCATCAAACTCCTATTTTGTAGCTGCCGCACAACTCCTTATTTATGTGGGAGCCATAAATGTCTTAATCATATTTGCTGTTATGTTCATGAATGGTTCAGAATATTCCAATAATTCCTATCTTTGGACTGTCGGAGATGGGATCACTTCACTGGTTTGTATAAGTATTCTTTTTTCACTAATTACTACTATCCCAGACACGTCATGGTACGGAATTTTTTGGACTACGAGATCAAACCAGATTATAGAGCAGGACCTTATAAGTAACGTTCAACAAATTGGAATTCATTTATCAACAGATTTTTATCTTCCGTTTGAACTCATTTCTATAATTCTTTTAGTTTCTTTGATAGGTGCAATTACTATGGCTCGTCAATAATAAATACTTAGAATTAACAAAATTGTTAGAATTATAGAAATTATAAATCAAATGAAAAAAGAAAGTTTTTAGTTTAATCTACTATCACTACTCTCTTTTTTTCTGTATCTAATTTCTCGATTTTAATCAATCAAATTGGTTGAATTGTGTTCATATTGAAATGAATCGAGATTGATGAGGAATTAGTCAATGATGTTTGAACATGTACTTTTTTTGAGTGTCTATTTATTTTCTATCGGTATCTATGGATTGATCACAAGTCGAAACATGGTTAGAGCACTTATGTGTCTTGAGCTTATACTAAACTCGGTTAATATGAATCTCGTAACCTTTTCTGATATATTTGATAGTCGCCAATTAAAAGGAAACATTTTCTCAATCTTTGTTATAGCCGTTGCGGCCGCGGAAGCAGCTATTGGGCTAGCTATTGTTTCGTCGATCCATCGTAACAGAAAATCAATTCGTATCAATCAATCGAATTTGTTGAATAATTAATCATAATTATCATATAAAATTATTTTATTATTTATTTCATTTTTTATTTTATAGTAATATGTATAGTAATATGGAAATATATTGCTATTGAAATATTTGAAATATCGACGATCCGTTGGCCAATATGAAGTCACATATGTGACTCGTATGATCATACTTGTGTTGTTCAAGCAAAAATAAAAGTCTCTTGGTCCTTTCTCATGAACAAATTTAGAAATAGATTGATTCTTAAGATTTTTTTTTTGATAAACCATTGATTCGTCTGGTATCTACAATATAAATCTATGATTCTTTTACTATCGATTTTACTTTACCAGATCGAAAATTTTTTATGTTCAAAACTGGAATTTATAGACCCAATGTCACATTCAGTAAAAATTTATGATACATGTATAGGGTGTACTCAATGTGTACGAGCCTGCCCCACAGATGTATTGGAAATGATACCTTGGGACGGATGTAAAGCTAAGCAAATTGCTTCCGCGCCAAGAACCGAGGACTGTGTAGGTTGTAAAAGATGTGAATCCGCGTGTCCAACAGACTTTTTGAGTGTCCGTGTTTATTTATGGCATGAAACAACTCGTAGCATGGGTCTATCTTATTGATACGTTATAAAAAATTCCACTTGAATCATTTGATTCCCTTTTATCGACAAAAGCCCGTACTCGAGAAAATAAAATATATTATTTCGAGCACGGGCCTTTTGGTCAAAACGTATCTTGTCTTTATCACGAGTTATTTCCCTTGGTTAACAATACTTGTAGTTTTGCCAATATTTGGGGGTTCTTCAATTTTCTTTCTCCCTCATAGGGGGAATAAGGTATTTAGGTGGTATACTATATGTATATGCTTATTAGAACTCCTTCTAACAACCTATGTGTTCTGTTATCATTTCCAATTGGACGATCCATTAATTCAATTGGAAGAGGATTTTAAATGGATCAATATTTTAAATTTTCATTGGAGACTGGGAATTGATGGACTTTCCATAGGACCCATTTTACTGACAGGATTTATCACTACTTTAGCTACTTTAGCAGCTTGGCCTGTTACTCGAAATTCGAGATTGTTCTATTTCCTGATGTTAGGAATGTATAGTGGCCAAATAGGATTATTTTCTTCTCAAGACCTTTTACTTTTTTTCATCATGTGGGAGTTAGAATTAATTCCTGTTTACTTACTTTTATCCATGTGGGGGGGAAAGAAACGTTTGTATTCGGCTACAAAGTTTATTTTGTACACTGCGGGGGGTTCCATTTTTCTCTTAATAGGAGTTTTAGGTATGGGTTTATACGGTTCTAATGAACCAACATTGGATTTTGAAGGATTAGCTAATCAGTCATATCCTGTGACATTGGAAATTTTATTATATTTGGGCTTCCTTATTGCTTATGCTGTCAAATCGCCGATTATACCCCTACACACATGGTTACCAGATACCCATGGAGAAGCACATTACAGTACATGTATGCTTCTAGCTGGAATCTTATTAAAAATGGGAGCATATGGATTGATTCGGATCAATATGGAATTATTACCACGCGCCCATTCCATATTTTCTCCATGGTTGGTGATAGTAGGAACAATGCAAATAATCTATGCAGCTTCAACTTCTCTTGGTCAACGTAATTTAAAAAAGAGAATAGCCTATTCTTCCGTATCTCACATGGGTTTCATAATTATAGGAATTGGTTCTATAACTGATATGGGACTCAACGGAGCAATTTTACAAATGCTCTCTCATGGATTTATCGGTGCTGCACTTTTTTTCTTGGTAGGAACGAGTTGTGATAGAATACGTCTTGTTTCTCTCGATGAAATGGGGGGGATATCCATCCCAATGCCAAAAATATTTGCCATGTTTAGTAGTTTCTCGATGGCTTCTCTTGCATTGCCGGGAATGAGTGGTTTTGTTGCGGAATTAGTAGTATTTTTTGGAATAATTACAAGTCCAAAATATCTTTTAATGCCAAAAATCCCAATTACCCTTGTAATGGCAATTGGAATGATATTAACTCCTATTTATTTATTATCTATGTTACGTCAGATGTTCTATGGATACAAACTATTCAATGTTCCAAACTTGAATTTTGTGGATTCTGGACCACGAGAATTATTTGTTTCGATCTGTATCTTTCTACCCGTAATAGGGATTGGTATTTATCCGGATTTCGTTCTCTCGCTATCAGTTAATAAGGTACAAGCTATCCTATCTAATTATTTTTGTAGATAGTTTGCATTACTGAGACAGAACGCAAAGTCTTAGTTATAATTTTTGAATTTTATTTCATATTTTTGCAATAATTCGCTGTACAACGCAAAAAAATAAAGTGAATTGTAATGAGATGTATCTCGAGTTTTTTGAGAACCATTCATTCAAATGGTTCTCAAAAAACTCGTACAAACCCTTATTCATTATATATGGGACGATTTGTTATGTATTCCTCATGGCCTTTTTTTATTCAATTAGGTGTCAATGTGAATGAACCATAACTATGTAGACCTATTCCTAATAGATTGATCCCAAAATAACATATCCAAATTATAAGAAATCCTATAGAAGCCACAAGTGCCGAATTTATACCTCGAAAATTTTGATTTGTTCTAGTATGTGAATAAATCGCGAAAATGGTCCAAGTAATAAATGCCCAAGTTTCCTTGGGGTCCCAATTCCAATAAGATCCCCAGGCCTCGTTAGCCCATACTGCTCCAGAAAGAATACCTATAGTTAAAAAGGTAAACCCTAAACTAATGACACGATAACTCCAATAATCCAAACGCCGAGTTAATTGATATTTGTAATAATTTCCAAATGAAAGAAAAGAAGTGTGTTTAAAGACACTTCTTTTTTCGTTCAAGTGTTCGATCTTGCCAAAGAAAAATGACTTAATTAAGATCAAGAAATTTTTGCTTTTACAAAAAATATCGATGTTTTTTCGAAATGTAATGACTAAAAAAGCGACTGATAATAAGGACCCGCATAAAAGAGCTGCATAGCTCAATAACATCATACTTACGTGCATCATTAACCACTGAGATTGTAGAGCAGGTACTAATCTTGCCGATTGATGCATTTCACTTGAAAGACCTGATGTGGCGAAACCTTGGGTAAAAATGGCACTTGGTGCGGTTATTGCACTTAAATCATTTTTATAATTCCATATCTTGGAAATCATATGAATAATGGAAAAACTCCACGAAAGGAAGATTAATGACTCATATAAATTACTTAATGGAAAATGTCTCGAAGAAATCCAACGAGTAACTAATAATCCTGTTATAGAGAAAAAAGTAGCTATCATTCCCTTTTCCGACGAATCGCGTAACCCTACGATTTCCTGGACTAATAGGGTCGTCAAATGAATCATAATCACAATGGAAATGATCGAAAAAGAGAGATGAGTTAGTATATGTTCTAAAATTGCGAATATCATAAAAAAAGGGGGGTCCCATTACAGAATTGAAATCGGGAATTAAATACATTATAGGACAGGACCCATTGTGTCTCTTTTAGAGTATGCCGCCACTCGGACTCGAACCGAGATGCTCTAGCACTGCTTCCTAAGAGCAGCGTGTCTACCGATTTCACCATAGCGGCTTACTTGAAATAATAATAGTTAATTCGTGTTGAATCGTCTAGATCTAGATTTAAGGATTCAATATGGTTTAGGAAACATTAGAATTGATGAATAAGAACTTTTTTAAATAAAGGGATCTTTTAATTTTAAATAATTTTTAGTTAGTTGTTAGTATCATCGTAGTTTCCATCTTAACAATCAACTTTTACGTACTATCTATTCTATAGAGTAATAGTAAGTTCTCGTGGAACAGTTAGGACTCGAAAGTTTTGTTTTCAGGTGAGATAGAAACTCAGAATTGTCCTCTTTTTCCATTTTTTTTTCTTCATTTATTTTGAACTCGTGAAATTAGATAAATGAAATGAAAAATGAATCGTCAAACAAATTTGAAATTTCTTTTCTCAATTTTATCAATGAAAAAAATAGAAAAATAAGAAATAAATTCTAACCTAACAAAAATATGTTTTTTTGGAACTGACATTCAAAAAAGAAGATTTATTAATTTTTATTGTTGTATGTGAAAGACACGTATTGCTCAAAACAGATCATTCTTTTTAGTCATTTTCTATACTTAATTCCGTCGAGAATAGTTTTTTCATAAGATACTTTCCTAACATACAATACAAATAGATTATCTATAATCTATATATATATAAATATATACATTATATATGCATGTCCCATATATAACACACTAAGCAAAAAAGAAATGAAAGAAAGGGGAATTTTTGAAAAAGAATTTTTATAACTATGAGTTTAGTTGTAATTGAATAAGCTCATAGTCCCATATCTATAATTTAAGTTGAAATTTAAACTACAGCTAGTATTTAATATGTTAAACAAAACATTCCATTACCTGAGAAGGGTAACTTCAATTTTTAGTTATTTTTTAGTTCAGTTCTATATGAAGTAAAGAGTCTTATAAATAAGATTTCTGATACTTTCTTATTCGATTGGAATCCAATCAATTAATTTCGCAATGAGTTAGATAATTACTACAAATAAATAAATTCACTATATTATAATAACTAACTATAATAAAATAACTAGGTTTTTTGAGTCTATTTATTTATACATACTACGATCCATATTGGACTGTTTTGGTATAACTTTGTTTTTTCTTAATGATATAGTTACAAATTGCCAGAATAGATTGTAGTTATCGTCGTAAAATGATTAAAAATATTCCTCTTTTATTTTCATAAATATCTTTCTTTAGTCAATATAAATATAAATTTAAGTTAATAATTAAATATAAATTATAAAGAATGACTCTTAGCTAGCAGGTTGGTCAAATAATATGACCAACCAAACCAATTGTAACTTTTTGAATATTTCTAATATCTGATAAAGGTCAGAATAATTATAATAAAAAATAAAAAGATTTTAGGTTTTTTATTGTTATTTTCGAAAGAGATAAATAAGATAATAATTGGTGAATCGGAAACAATTATAAGAAAAAAAAATGAAAATTTGTTTTTTTTATGGAACATACATATAAATATGCGTGGATAATACCTTTTCTTCCATTTCCCATTACTATGTTAATAGGATTTGGACTTCTGCTTATTCCAAGAGCAACAAAAAATATTCGTCGTATGTGGGCTTTTTCGAGTGTTTTGATGTTAAGTATAGCTATGGCGTTTTCCGTCAATCTGTCTATTCAGCAAATAAATGGAAATTTTATCCATCAATATCTATGGTCTTGGACCATCAATAATGATTTTTCTTTAGAGTTTGGACATTTGATTGATCCACTTACTTCTATTATGTCAATATTAATTACTACTGTTGGAATCATGGTTCTTATTTATAGTGACAATTATATGTCGCACGATCAAGGATATTTGAGATTTTTTGCTTATCTGAGTTTTTTCAATGCTTCTATGTTGGGATTAGTTACTAGTTCCAATTTGATACAAATTTATATTTTTTGGGAACTTGTAGGAATGTGTTCGTATTTATTAATAGGTTTTTGGTTCACACGACCAATTGCGGCAAGTGCTTGTCAAAAAGCTTTTGTAACCAATCGTATAGGGGATTTTGGTTTATTATTAGGAATTTTAGGACTTTATTGGATAACTGGTAGTTTAGAATTTCGAGATCTATTCGAAATAGCTAATAACTTGGTTCATAACAATCAAGTCAATTCTTTATTTGCTATTCTGTGTGCTTCTTTTTTATTTGTCGGTGCAATTGCTAAATCCGCACAATTCCCCCTTCACATATGGTTACCTGATGCTATGGAAGGACCCACTCCGATTTCGGCTCTTATACATGCTGCAACTATGGTAGCAGCGGGAATTTTTCTTGTAGCTCGACTTCTTCCTCTTTTCATAGTTATACCTTACATAATGAATCTTATTTCTTTAATAGGCGTAATAACAGTACTATTAGGAGCTACTTTGGCTCTTGCTCAAAGAGACATTAAAAGAAGTTTAGCTTATTCTACAATGTCTCAATTGGGTTATATTATGTTAGCTCTAGGTATAGGTTCTTATCGAGCCGCTTTATTCCATTTGATTACTCATGCCTATTCGAAAGCCTTATTGTTTTTAGGATCCGGATCCATTATTCATTCGATGGAACCTATTGTTGGATATTCACCAGAGAAAAGTCAAAATATAGTTCTTATGGGTGGTTTAACCAAATATGTTCCGATTACAAGAATTACTTTTTTATTAGGTACACTCTCTCTTTGTGGTATTCCGCCTCTTGCTTGTTTTTGGTCAAAAGACGAAATTCTTAATGATAGTTGGTTGTATTCACCAACTTTCGCAATAATAGCTTGCTTTACAGCAGGATTAACTGCATTTTATATGTTTCGTATGTATTTACTTACTTTTGATGGACATTTGCGCATTTATTTTCAAAATTACAGTAGCGCTAAAAATAGTTCTTTCTATTCAATCTCGTTATGGGGAAAAGAAACATCAAAAGTAATCAATAGAAATTTACTTTTATCAAATTTATCAAAAATCAATAATAAAGTCTCTTTTTTTTCAAAAGATACATATAAAATTGATGATAATGTAAGAAATGATATAGGATACTTTAGTACTTACTTTCGAAATAAATACATTTATACCTATCCTCATGAGTCGGACAATACCATGTTATTTCCTCTGCTTGTATTGGTACTATTTACTTTATTCATTGGATTAATAGGAATTCATTTTGATCGAGAAGTAATAGATTTTGATATATTATCGAAATGGTTAACTCCGTCCACAAATTTTTTCCATCCAAATTCGAATGATTCCTCGGATTGGTACGATTTTCTGAAAAATGCAGTTTTTTCAGTAAGTATAGCCCTTTTTGGATTATTTATAGCATCTATTTTATATGGATCCACTTATTCATCTTTCCAGAATTTCGGCTTAATCAATTCATTTGTAAAGAAGAACCCCAATAGAATTATTTTGGACCGAGTAAAAAATGTGATATACAATTGGTCATATAATCGCGGTTACATAGATATTTCTTATACTAGAATTTTTACTATGGGTATACGAAGATTAGCTGAACTAATTCATTTTTTTGATAGACATATAATTGATGGAATTATAAATGGGGTTGGCCTTGCTGGTTTCTTTATGGGGGAAGGGGTCAAATATATGGGAGGGGGTCGAGTCTCCTCTTATCTATTTTTATATTTATCTTATGTATCAATCTTTTTGTTAATTTTTTTTTTATTTTTCCATTTTAGTTTAGTTAATTTGAGTTTAGTTATTAGTTAGTTATTAGATAGTTATTTGTAGTTAGTTATTAGATATTAGAAAAATTAGAAAAGCAAGAGATCCCTTCTCTTTTTCTAGAATTTTTATTCGACTTATCAATTCATTGTTCAAGTTGTTTTTTTTTTGTTCATTGGTATAAACCCAATAATTATACAGGTCTTCGTGGGATACTTTTTCTGTCGTGTACAAAGAAATTTTCCGTTCTATCATTTCTGAAAAAGTCGATAAACTGGGTGGATATGTAAAAGATATTATTTGTTTTCCATCACTTGTGCATGTATAAAAAAAATATTGTGACATTTCATTTCGTACAGCATTTTCAAATCGATCATTTTTTATATATCTCAATGGGCGATTCCATCTTTGATAATCGAAAAGAAAAGTTACAAGAGGTTTTCCCAATTCCCAATTGGTATCAAGATAAGAATCTTCGTAAACTGGGCTATCTTTGTCTTCTTCGGTGGATCCCTCTTGTTCCTGTTTAGTCTTCTTCGTTTCGTAAGTTGTTTCTACATCGCTTTCTTCCTTTCTTTCTCCCCTTTCTTCCGTTTCTTTCAGTTTCTTAGTGACAATAGGCGACGGCATTCTGCCTAAATAGTAGACACAGGTGATAAATAAGAGAATACTAAAGATTCGAGCCATAGAATTTCTCAATTCTGACACAAGGTACTTATTAGATCGAATCGAATGATTTTGCCGTATCCAGAATAATACCAATCCAACCCATTTCATGAATAAAATGTGACCAATTAACCAACCAACAAAACTACTTGTTACAAATAACATCTTGTTGTTGCATCGAAACATATAAATGTTGACTAATCTGGCTAACGTTGAACTTGGTAAAATGAAATGGTTGAATAATTGAAAAATTAGATTATTCAGGAATACACATTGAATGCTGAGATTACGCATTGAATTTCTGGTAGTAGATCCATAATCAAAAAAGTTTTTGTGATTGTTATTGTTCCAGAAGAAATGAAACAAAAGATACGGTAGAACTAGGACAGTTATTGTATGAGGTCTACCCAATGCTAGATGCAGAGGCGCATAATAGATCGATATGAACATCATGAGTTGCCCCGTAATAAAACCAGTTGTTGCTGATACCTCCTTCTCGGTTCCTTCTTCCATAACCCGAGCTCGGAGAAGGAAGAGATAAGAGGGCCCTATGGAGAATGTGGTCAGAAATCCATAATAGAGTCCAACCACAACGACCGAATTTATTATCTTCATGCATAAGGATAATAGATTACCTAGTAGAAAAGATTTCAAAATCATCACAAACCTCCCCTTTTTCTTTTCTATTTCAATTTATCGATTATTATATGATGATTTCTTAACTTTCCATATATAGAAAGATAGAAAGAGATAGACTATAAATGACATCTCTTATGTCAACGATACCATCTTCTTCGATTGAATGACATCTCTTATGTCAATGACACCAAAGGGATATTAAATGAATGGAATTGGGATATAGATGGAATATAATGAAATAGAGCCACTTTGAGGTTCCCTATGAAATGAGACATGGAACGGAGCCACTACGAAGAAGTTCCGGGAGTTACGAAGGAAGCTTCGGACTCATGGGTTGAGAACGGGAGTTGAACTCTATGAGGTCGAATCTCCCGTTGTTCCTCAGTAGCTCAGTGGTAGAGCGGTCGGCTGTTAACTGACTGGTCGTAGGTTCGAATCCTACTTGGGGAGATTGGATTGATTCTTAATTAAAGAATCAAGAATTGAATTAAAGGGCTCACTTTGACCGTTAGGGGTAGGTAACCCGTTCCCTGTCTTTGTTTCTATTGCATTTTATCTCATCGTATCACATTCTGTTCTACGATATTTGAGAATCACCGTCAATACCTCGGCGTAGATCCGGGTTAATCCCTTGTAAATAGCCCCAGGGCTATTTACAACTAGCCAATTAAGAAGCGAAGACGCTTAGGCTAATAGATAAGAGAGCGTCGGTGCGTAGCCTTCATTCTACTACGCTACGCAAAGTCACTTAGCTCGACGTTAAGAGAGTCAAGGGCTTAACAGCGCCTACATAGAAGAACCGCTGTTCGCTTACTAAGGTATAACCTTTCGCTCCCCGGGGCAAAGCCGCTTCGCACCACTGATAGACTACTAAAGATTCCATTCCAAAGGCGATTCCATCGGGCGTCAGGCTGCTGAATTAGTGGCGCTGTTAAGCGACTTGTTTCGCAAGCCTTTGTCATTGTCAGTCAACTAAGTAGGGCGAATAGCCCCCCCTGCGAATCCGTAAATCTTTTGAGCATGCCGCAAAAAAAAGGATGGTCCCCTATGCATTTCATTCTTTCCGGAACGTAAAGAATGAAAGTACCTTACCCCCCCCAAAATCCCAGTTCCACCATCAGGGCCCAGCAAGCAGCAGAATTATGTTCCGAGGCTGCGTTTCATTACAGTAGTCTCGAAGCGCCTTGTTCCATCCGGCGCGAATCCCCTCCATAACTAGTATAGTGGAGGCGTGAACAACCATATGTTCTGTGTATTGCAGCAATAATGAAAAAATGTACGAACACAAACAATTAGAAAATAAGCCCACTTTTTTATGTTTCATAATGTATTTTTTTTTTTAATAAAGAAGCGCGCTCCTAGTTAGTGTAACGTAGGTCTTTTTCTCGGTTGATGGATGAATGCCAATCTCGCTTTCTAATGTTATTGTCATGTTGATGCTATATTAAATAATATAATCTAAAAAAGTTGCTTAAGACTGAGTCCCATTCTTTATAATTGTCTTTCTCGTACTGTGTAAACGAACTTCAAGTCTTAATTGTGTACTCAACAGGAAGCGTCACAGCCTAGGTTTGGTCCACCTCCGATGTCGATCTGCAGTAATCGTTTTCTAAAGTCGTTTTCCTAGGTAGGTTCTATTTGAACCTTGAGCGATTTGCCTTTTCTTCCTCAAAAAGGATAAGACTGATGCCATTAAGGCAATGAAATGGACGATGAATAGTAGTTTGGCAGCTAGAGAATCAGCAGTTATTCTTCTTACTGTTCTCGAATCCCCTCTTCGCATTCTTCTTATTATACGAAATAGTTAATCCAATCAATAGCAAGAGCGCTGTGGGACAAAAATACACTACCCCGTACCATCAGTATTCTTTTATACTTACACCAGCTATGTAGAGGTCTCGGGCCATTCCGAATACAAGACATAGAGCAGGAGAACGGCATTGAATAGAGCTTTTTTATTCTGGGATTTCCCTGGAGTTACCAGTTGCCATAACCCAAGTATAAGAGAAAGAAACTCTGGTCCCTCTAGCATGATAACCCTTTATTTTATAGCAATAGCTATAGTAGAAAAAAAAGTATAATTTGAAAGGGTAGCTAGAGACCGACATCATTATTGGCCTATAAGGGTCAAAAAAAGGGGGTCTGTATTTTACCCACCTCTTACCTATGAGCAAGCACAGCATGAACTGAGCTTAATACGTCCTGAGACCCTCTGGGGTCAAATCGAGCAAGCGTAGTAGCGTTCAGTGCTCTACGATCAGAGTTCTATTCTACGGCGAATTGTGCTTACTTGAAATCGTTAGTATCGGATATCTTGTTATCTAAAAACTTCTCGTTACTGCGCTTTAACGACACCGTTTTGGCAGTTTTAAAGATAGGATTACGAGGCATGGAAGCTTTCTGCTATGCTATTAGAGGAGAGTTACTGTAAACACACAACTTCCACCCCGTTGGCTGTAGTTTTAGCTTGTATATGTGAGAAATTCACAATTAAAATAAATTTATCTCAGGGAAAGAGAATGAACTAGAACAGAGCAGATTTTTATTCTTCTTCATTCCAGCACTACAAGCAAGTTTTTATACATGAGAGTACATCCAATAGGAAGCTTACACACACATGGACCAGCCACACAACTAAACACAACATAAGAATTCGTAGATCTCCACCAAACAAAGACAAAGAACACCATACATTAAAACACACTACTTTGCGTCAACTAGAGAAATTCACTTATTTAAATCTTCTAGAAAGAGTCGACGGACTCTTCTAGTCTAGTTCCCCCCGTTGTTTCCATTTCCCCTGCGGTTGCTTATGGCCCCCTCCACAATGAGCGCTTGCTGTTCTTCGAGGAGCGCCCTCCTCCTGTATTCCAGACCGCGAATGCGGTCCCGGATCCATTGCATTGCTCTTCCTACGACCTCCGGATCGAGAGCTGGCGGATGCTCCCAGAACAGACCGAGCAAATTCTCTTGTTGGAGCTTTTCGGTTTCCCCGGTTTGTATTTCTTGTTGAATTTCAGCAAGTCTTCCAACGATATCCATGGCTAAAGCTCTTTCTTGCCAACTTTACTTGAAAGTCCCCGTCTCCCTTTGCTTTGCCAAATAGAGACTGAAAGAAGCTTCTATTTATAGGCGTTGGAGGCCCTTAACTCTTTCTTATTATTAAGCTTTTTGATTATTAGTAAGATAGGTTGTCTTGGTTCCTTTCTACTAATAAGTTCCCAAATTATTGAACCAATCCGCGTCATTGAAGTGCGCTGAAGCCGTACTTAAGTACGAAAGGCCCACCCCCCGCGAATAGTCCATTGTTTTTCTTCCCTCACTCCGTTCGCCTCCGGTCGCCTCTTGAATAGGAGGCAATAAGAGAGCGCATCTGTCAGAGAGTACTCCACCACACCACGACAAAGCACGCTCAGTCAATCGTCAATCTCCAGCCCAAAGCTGACCAGTACTAAACCCATGTGTCGATCCACTGGCTTCGTCGTACCCTGCCTACTCGTCTTTCACTGGCCCGCTACAATCCCACCGCCCTCCCCTCGGCCAATCGTCACTCGACAGCTCCGTCCTTGCTTAGGCTAGGCGATCGAACCCTATTTATTGATTGATCTGAACTGATGAGCTCGCTTGCTTTTTCCCAGTCCAGTACAGCACTAGCTCTTACAGCAAGCAGCAAG